AAAAAGCTATTGAATTAACCAAACAAGCAAATACAAAGGGAATTCAAATACAAATTGCAGGTCGGATCGACGGAAAAGAAATTGCACGTATCGAGTGGATCAGAGAGGGTAAGGTTCCTCTACAAACCATTCGATCTAAAATTGATTATTGTTCCTATCCAACTCGAACTATCTATGGGATATTAGGCATAAAAATTTGGATATTTAGAAACGAGGAATAAATAATAAGACTCTACTTGTCTATCTGTTAGTAATTGAAAACAAAAAGAGAAATTTTAAATTTTATAGGATTAAATAAATATATTATATTACCTATCAATTTGATATAATGGCTATGCTTAGTGTGTGACTCGTTGATTTTTTTAGGGTTCGAATTAAAAAAAATGGACCAAGCTTGTAATATGAACTAATAACTATAGAACTAATAAAAAATCCATCGTTTCATATTATCTGAATTCCAAAAAGTCAAGATATGATTATGATATATGGATTATATCGTTGTAACAACTAAAATACTTTTTTGTTGCATAAACAAAAGACAATCTGATTATAAACTGGGAAATAAAATATAAATAAAAAAGTGTGGATAAGTAGAAGAAAGGGTGAGGGAAAGAAAGAAAATATCAATGATATAGGATTCGAAATGTAAGGTCTATAAATCATCTCAAAAAGTAATAAAGCATCAATACCAATTCATCGATTGATATATAACAAAAAAATAAAGAGCTTCGAGTCAATAAAGACTAAGAATATTGACTTAAGAACGAATTTCATTTTAATTTGGAGCTCCATTGTGAAATTCAGACCTAATCATTAATATAAATTTAGAGACGGTGGGAACGGCGGAACTCGTGAATACATAAAATTTTATTGAACATAAGATTCATGGGGCGGGATGGCGGAACAAACAGTCAAATATACTGAGAGGTCATGAACTACTGAACTAGATATTAAAAAAGTAAATATTCGCCCGCGAAAGTTTTATTTTTATTTTATATGGTTAGTTATAGATTTAAACAAAATATACAAATTCCTACGAAATTACATGAAATATCAAAAATTCCCAAGATTTCGTGAATTATTCATTAAATACGCGTATATCTTAATTAAAAATGAAAAATTTTGGAATACCTTTTTTCATTCGCGAGGAGCTGTATGAGGTCAAAATCTCATGTACGGTTCTGTAGTAGAGATGGAATTAGGAAAAACAATCATCAACTATAACCCCCAAAAAACCAGATTCCGTAAACAACATAGAGGAAGAATGACGGGAATATCTTATCGAGGCAATCGTATCTGTTTTGGTAAATATGCTCTTCAGACACTTGAACCTGCTTGGATCACATCTAGGCAAATAGAAGCAGGACGACGAGCAATGTCACGAAACGTACGCCGGGGTGGAAAGGTCTGGGTACGTATATTTCCAGACAAACCAATTACAGTAAAACCAACAGAAACTCGGATGGGTTCGGGGAAAGGATCCCCCGAATATTGGGTAGCGGTCATTAAACCAGGTCGAATACTTTATGAAATGGGCGAAGTAACAGAAAATATAGCCAGAAAGTCCATTTCAATCGCGGCGTCTAAAATGCCTATACGAACTAAATTCATTATTTCACAATAGAAATGTATAACTAACAAAATGCAATAGGGGATTCAAAAAAATTATGATTCAACCTCAGACCCATTTAAATGTAGCAGACAATAGCGGAGCTCGAGAATTGATGTGTATTCGAATCATAGGAACTAGCAAACGACGATATGCTCAGATTGGTGACATTATTCTTGCTGTGATCAAAGACGCAATGCCCAATATGCCCTTCAAAAAATCAGAAGTGGTTAGGGCTGTAATTATCCGTACTTGTAAAGAACTCAAACGTGAAAATGGTATAATAATACGATATGATGATAATGCTGCGGTTGTCATTGATCCAGAAGGAAATCCAAAAGGAACTCGAGTTTTTGGTGGAATTGCTAGGGAATTGAGATATTTTAATTTTACTAAAATAATCTCATTAGCTCCCGAGGTATTATAATTTCATAGTCGTATATTTGAATGAAATAAATTCATTAGTTAATTTTATTTCACGTATATGTCTTTATTTCATATAAAAAAATATTTAAAAACTAAAAAAAAAAATTACCATGTTGATTATATAAAAATTCGGAGTATTTGTTCATCATGGGTAATGGCACTGATATAATAACCTCTATACGAAATGCTGACATGAATAGAAAAGGAATAGTTCGAATAGCATCGACTAATATCACCGAAAGCTTTGTTAAAATACTTTTACGAGAAGGTTTTATCGAAAACGTGAAAAAACATGAGGAAAGCAACCAAGATTTTTTGATTTCAACCCTACGACATCGAAAAAATAAGCAAAAACCATATAGAAGAAATTTTTTGAATTTAAAACAAGTTAGCCGTCCCGGTTTACGAATATATTCGAACTATGAACGAATTCCCAGAATTTTAAGTGGTATAGGTATTGTAATTCTTTCTACCCCGAGAGGTATAATGACAGACCGAGAAGCTCGATTAGAAGAAATCGGCGGAGAAATTTTATATTATATATGGTAATTCTTTCTGATATCGGATATCCGAATTGGATCAAACACAAAGTTTTTGTGAAAAAGAAAATGGGTTGTTAATTGTTTCATATCACTACTACTTTAATTACTTAATAATTCAATAGGTTTTACTTGGTATGAAAGAACAAACCAAAAATCAGATTCGTTTAGATAATGAAGATCTTTAGGTTATGTTTTCAGTAGTTTTATACGGATACGACCAGACTATAGAGTCAAAATTGAAATAAGTTGTTATGATTTAACCAAAGGGCGTCTAATTTATAGACTATGCAACAAAGATTCAAAAGATTCGATCCTTTTTTCAATTTTAACCTTTCGTGAAGACACAATTTGAGCTAAATTAATTTATATTTATAATTATAAAAATATATATATATATAATTATAATAAATATTAATATTATATATTTTATTATTTATAATAAAAATAATAAAAAAAAATATAGAATTAATAAATTATAAAAAATTAATATATTTTAATAAAATAAAAATAGAAATAAATTTCGTCCAACCAAAAAAACGGGTTCAAAATACAAAATAAAAGTAAGGAATGCCAAATATGAAAATAAGAACCTCGGTTCGTAAAATTTGTGAAAAATGTCGATTGATCCGAAAACGACGACGAATTCTAGTAATTTGTTCCAACCCGAAACATAAACAAAGACAGGGATAACCTTTATAAAAATCTAAAAATAAATCTTGAAAAGATCCGATTATACAAAATTTAAATAATAATAAAAAAATAACACCCTTATTTTAACATGAAATGGATATATCCATATATTTCTCACTAATTCATATTTATGAAATGATACAATATGGTAAAACCTATATCAAGAATCGGTTCACGTAGGAATGGACGTATTGGTTTATCTAAGAATGTACCTAGAATACAAAAGGGGGTTATTCATGTTCAAGCAAGTTTCAACAATACCATTGTAACTGTTACAGATATACGAGGTCGGGTAATTTCATGGTCCTCCGCCGGTACTTGTGGATTCAAGGGTCCAAAAAGAGGGACACCATTTGCTGCGCAAACCGCAGCAGAAAACGTCATTAATACTGTAGTGGAACGGGGTATGAAAAGTGCGGAAGTCCTGATAAAGGGACCCGGTCTCGGCAGAGATTCAGCATTACGAGTTATTCGTAGAAGTGGTATGCTATTAAGTTTTGTACGAGATGTAACCCCCATGCCACACAATGGCTGTCGACCTCCTAAAAAAAGACGTGTGTAAAAAGAAACATTGAAAAAAATTCAAGAGAAATAAACGATTCAATGATCGGAGCAAACAATATTACTATGGTTCAAGAGAAAGTAACAGTAGCCACTCGAACATTACAGTGGAAATGTGTTGAATCAAAAGTAGACAATAAACGTTTTTATTATGGCCGTTTTGTTTTGTCTCCACTTATGAAAGGTCAAGCCGATACAATAGGCATTACAATGCGAAGAATTTTGCTTGGAGAAATAGACGGAACGTGTATCACACGTGCAAAATCTGAGAAAATACCACACGAATATTCTACCATAGTAGGTATTCAAGAGTCCGTACATGAAATTTTAATGAATTTGAAAGAGATTGTATTGAGAAGTAATTTGTATGGAACTTGGGACGCATCTATTCGTGTCAGGGGTCCAAGATATGTAACTGCTCAAGACATCATTTCACCGCCTTTTGTGAAAATCGTTGATAATACACAGTACATAGCTAGTTTAACAGAACCCATTGATTTTTGTATTGGATTACAAATCGAGCGGAATCGTGGATGCCGTATAAAAACGTTAACTAATTTTCAAGACGGAAATTTTCCTATAGATGCAGTATTCATGCCTGTTCAAAATGTGAATCATAGCATTTATTCCTATGGAAATGAAAAACAAGAGATACTTTTTATCGAAATATGGACAAATGGAAGTTTAACTCCGAAAGAAGCACTTCATGAAGCTTCCCGAAACTTAATTGATTTATTTATACCTTTTCTACATGTGGAAGAAGAAAATTTACATTTAGAGGACAATACATACAAAATGACTTTACCGATTTTTAGCCTTAATGATAGATATGATAGATTCACTAAACTAAAGATAAATAAAGAAAAAAGAACATTGAAATATATTTATATTGACCAATTAGAATTGCCCCCCAGGATCTATAATTACCTTAAAAGTTCAAATATACATACATTGTTGGATTTTTTGAATAAAAGTCAAGAAGATCTTATGAAAATAGAGCATTTTCGAATAGCAGATGTAAAACAGATATGGAATATTCTAGACGAGCATTTCGAAATTAATTTACCAAAAATATAGCTTTTTAAATCTATTTTTGATCATTTTATAAAATTTTTAAAAAATTATAAGGGTGTTTTGAACCTTTAGTATGTAGTATAATCCATATATTTTGATTGGAATAGATACTGAATTTAATTGAAAAAATGTATCTAGGGAGAAAATTCAGTTTGAAACAGGTATTCCCTAGATACACACATATAGAATAGAATTAATTTCTATTATATAGAAATTAAAAAATAATATTAATCTTTTTATTTCAATTTAATTTTAATTAATTTCAAAAAGACCTAACGTTAAGGATTTATCAATAGGTAATGTTGCCCCAATGCCCAACCAAAGGGCTGTTGTAGTACCAATCAAAAAAAAGGTTGTCGCTATTGGACGACGAAATGGATTTTGGAATTTATTAACATTTTCCAAAAAGGGTACTATTAATAATCCCACGGGGACTGAAATCATTAAAAGAACACCTAATAATTTATTGGGTACTGTACGAAGTATTTGAAATACAGGAAAGAAATACCATTCTGGTAATATTTCCAAAGGAGTTGCAAAAGGATCCGCGGGTTCACCAACCATTGATGGTTCTAAAACCGCTAAGCCCACGTTACATGCAATTGTTCCTAAAATGACTACCGGAAAAATATATAAAAGGTCATTTGGCCATGCGGGTTCTCCGTAATAATTATGGCCCATCCCCTTGGACAATTTAGCTCTTAATACAGGATCATTAAAATCAGGTTTTTTTGTTATTGAGATAGGTAATGATAGATCTACCCCCCGAAGGAACCGGATATGATAATTTTTTATCATCCGGCTCGAGTAAAAGAATCAAGGGGATCAAAAAAAGAAATGTTATTCAAATTTATAATACACATCTATACAAATCGGAATGCTTATATGTAATAAAGTAAGAAAACTTTTACAGGATTCCATCTATTTATTCACACAATATAGCCATTTCTTATTCTGGTCTTACAAGGTACAAATAAATACTCAACACCCCAATAGGCTTACAAAGGTGATCATGATAAAATGCTTTCTGGGTCGTCTCAAACCTCTCGATTTTTGTTTATACCCAAGATAGTTGGATACTTTTTACATGCAAAGGTAAAGGGTTTACTTGTTACTAACAAAGTGTAGCCTTTGTTCTTCTTTAGATCCTTTGTTTCACTCCGATAATGTTATCAGACTAATCAATGCAAAAGAAATGAATGCATTTCTATACTATTAGTGAAATAGATAAAAAAAATCTTAATTATGCTACCCCATTACTTAGTAAACTGGATCTTACGAAGCCTATACACAACCCGACTTTAGGGTTACTGTAGATCATAGAAAAGATTATCTTCAATTGAACCGTCTTACGCGAGATTACGCCGATGGTTGAAACAAGAACACGTTTGGTTATGAATTAAAATGTGGCAGATAGATAAGAGCGTAGGTCTGCATGGCTAAATCGGTAGTTCAAGTCACACACTGCCATAATCCATTTTTTCTATTCGGAGAATTCACTTCAACTATTCATATTATCATATTAACTAAACTACAGTTAAACTACAGTACAGAGTTGAAGAAAAATATCCAAAGACATGTTTTATTCTTTTCAATAATCCACACTTATAGCAATGAAAACCTATTGTTCCTCTACCAAGTGAGAAACAAATAGTTATGATCTATCTTTTCTATAAAGGACCTGAAATACCTTGTTTACGTATCATTGAAAAGTGCATTAACATAAATATGGCAGTAAGAAGCGGCAATACAAAAGTGTGTAAACTATAAAAACGAGTTAAAGTGAATTGTCCCACACTAGCACTTCCACGTAATAATTCTACCAGAGGCGATCCTATTACAGGAATACCTTCAGGTACACCTGTTACAATTTTTACCGCCCAATAACCAATTTGATCCCGAGGTAAAGAATAACCAGTTACACCAAAAGATGCGGTCAATACAGCCAGAACCACACCCGTAATCCAAGTCAATTCGCGGGGTTTTTTAAATCCACCCGTGAGATATACACGAAATACGTGCAGGATCATCATTAGGACCATCATACTTGCCGACCACCGATGAACCGATCGGATTAACCAACCAAACTTAGTTTCCGTCATTATGTATTGAACAGAGACAAAGGCTTCAGTAACGGTCGGACGATAGTAAAAGGTCATAGCAAATCCCGTAGCTACTTGTACTAAAAAACAAGTAAGCGTAATTCCTCCTAGACAATAAAATATATTGACATGCGGGGGCACATATTTACTAGTTATATCATCCGCAATCGCCTGAATCTCGAGACGTTCTTCAAACCAATCATAGATTTTATTGAGATAGGTAAACCAAAGAAATTCCCTCTCTTAGAACTGTATATGAGACTTTTATCTCGTACAGCTCAAGCAGAAACACCTCAATACTGATTCTATGTATTTAAAACTGATGATAATGCCACAATATCAAGTTGGCTCATTTATATGTTGATCGTTACAGGCTTCTTGAATTTTCTCTTTACCTATTTCTTTGATTTAGTATTTTTGTTTGCATACATAGAACATATAAATAAATAGAATCTAGTTTTACTATTATTTTATTTATTATTGATAGGAATTTATCTTGTTAGGACTCTATGAATCGAATGAAACCTAAGATTCATACTATAACTACCATGATTCAATAAAATCTCCAAGCTAAGCTAAGACCAAACACAGATTCCATGAGTAAAAACCACAAGATCATCACTTATTCACTGAATCGATCTAATGACTAAAAATAAAAAAAAAAAAACGCACACATTTTTTTGTACAAAATAAGCGAGCTTGAAAGAATAAAAAACCGTCCATAATTTGTTGAAAATTTGTTGGAGTTCAACGAATATTCAGTATGAATCATAGTTCCAATATTTCTTGATTTATTTCATATATTCCGTGTTCCAGATACTAGAATCAATATTCGACGAGGTAGAACCATCTCTATCAAGAAAGATGACAGACCCATTCTCTGTATTATCAATAGAAGCCATTCTAACAAGTCACACACTCATATTCCAGAAATACAGTACATAAAAAAATTTTCACGGTTGAACTACCAAAATAGAATGGACTAGAAATTCAAGACCTAATCTCCTTGTATTGCAAAACTAAGATCTCGTAGATCTTATGAATCTAATTCATTGAAATTCCATACAGTAAAACAGACGAATTATAAATTTCCAAAATAATAGATAGAAATATTGCAAATAGAGCCATTGCAACACCCATCAAAAGGGTAGTTCCCCACCCGGGAGCCACTTTACCATATTCCGAATTTAATGGTTTTAATAACGATCCTGTGTTAGTTCTTTTTGAAACAGATTTCGAACTAACCTCAATGGTTTGTGTTGCCATAAATCCTAGTGTATTGATTAAGATCTGTTGACTTTGTATACCATTACGTTGTAAATAATCTTATCATAGATCTATTGCAATCTTGAAATTATATAACAATGGAAACAGCAACCCTAGTTGCCATCTCTATATCTGGTTTACTTGTAAGTTTTACTGGGTACGCCTTATATATCGCCTTTGGGCGGACCTTTCAACAACTAAGAGATCCGTTCGACGAACACGGGGACTAGTTGAAGTAATGAGCCCTTCTGAGGGCTCATTACTTCAATTGATATAATTAAATTCATCTTTTTTGTTTTGTTGGAACTTTAGGCGGTTCTCGAAAAAAGATAGCGAAAAAAATAATTCCTAGAGTCGAGACTAAAAGGAATGTATAAACCAATGCTTCCATAGATTCAATCGTGGTTTACAATTATAGCTTCCGTACCTAATTATGTTTATTTAGAATTGTTTCACGGAGAAAGAAAGAGCGGAAGTCAAAGAGCGGACAATTCAATATTTCTATGATACCCTGCCTATATCAACTGCTAAAAATTAAATAGAAGCGAAAAAGTGTTGTATCAGACTACCTGTCTTCTTGTAGTTGGATCTCCAAGTTTTTGGAATGTTCCAAATTCTACTTGAGCATCCAAATCTGGGTCAATACCAGCAAAAACATCTCGGAACAAGGTTCTAGCACCATGCCAAATATGTCCGAAGAAAAAGAGCAAAGCAAAGGAAGCATGCCCAAAAGTAAACCAACCTCTTGGACTGCTACGAAAAACCCCATCCGATTTCAACGTAGCACGATCAAATTCAAAAATTTCACCCAATTGAGCGCGTCGAGCATATTTTTTAACGGTAACAGGATCGCTATAACTGACTCCATTGAGTTCGCCACCATAAAACTCAACAGTTACGCCTACTTGTTCAACACTATACTTTGATTCTGCCCTTCTAAAAGGCGCATCCGCTCGAACAACTCCGTCTCCGTCTATCAAAACAACCGGAAATGTTTCAAAAAAAGTAGGCATACGACGTACAAAAAGTTCGCGCCTTTCTTTATCTCTAAAGATGGGGTGTCCTAACCATCCAACAGCTATTCCATCTCCGTTGTCCATTGAACCCGCTCTGAATAATCCGCCCTTTGCCGGATTATTGCCGATGTAATCATAAAAGGCTAATTTTTCCGGAATTTTAGACCAAACTTCCGATAAACTTTTTTTTTCGGAGAGCCCGGTTCCAACTATTCGATATATTTCTTGCTGGAAGTATCCCTGATCCCATTGATAACGAGTGGGTCCAAATAATTCGATCGGCGTAGTTGCTGAACCATACCACATGGTTCCAGCAACTATAAAAGCGGCAAAAAAAACAGCAGCAATACTACTGGAAAGAACGGTTTCAATATTTCCCATACGTAATCCTTTGTATAGACGTTGAGACGGACGGACACAAAGATGGAATAGGCCCGCTAATATCCCCAATGTTCCTGCTGCAATATGATGAGAAGCTATACCTCCTGGAACAAAAGGATCAAAACCTTCCACACCCCACGCTGGATTTACGGGTTCTATTTTTCCTGTTAGTCCATAGGGATCAGAAACCCATATTCCAGGACCATACAGTCCAGTTACATGAAATGCACCAAAACTAAAGCAAGCCACCCCTGAGAGAAATAAATGAATTCCAAATATTTTGGGCAAATCCAAAACGGGTTTTCCTATACGGTCATCAAAAAATATTTCTAGATCCCAATAGACCCAATGCCAAATAGCAGCTAAGAAACACAAACCAGAAAATGCAATATGTGCCCCTGCCACGCCTTCATAACTCCAAATACCCGGATTCGTTATAGCCCCCCCTGTGATACTCCAACCACTCCATGAATTGGTTATTCCTAAACGAGTCATAAAGGGTATAACGAACATACCTTGTCTCCACATGGGATCAAGAACTGTGTCAGAGGGATCAAAAACTGCTAATTCATATAGAGCCATCGAACCGGCCCAACCAGAAACCAGAGCTGTATGCATTATATGGACAGCAATTAACCGTCCGGGATCATTCAATACGACGGTATGAACACGATACCAAGGTAAACCCATGGAAATACCCCTTACTTTAATCAAAGAAAAAATTTTATTTTATTGCATTGGGAAAAACTACGGACCCAGTTGCTTTCAATAGATTATCACGAAACAGGGATTTCTCTTTTTCTATTCTATTGGCATTATGTTACTAATAACCAAACAATTATGTTTGTAGGAACAAAGAGAAACAGATTTATTTTATACCCGATAAGTATCAATACGCAATGAGGGATTAATCCCACTTTACTTTAATATGAGCAGCTATGTCCCATCAGGTTTTTTTATTCGTAAGAATTTTACTTTACTAGGATTGATTTTTATTATTTTTATGATAAGGTTAGTATTCTGAAGATAATAAACCCATTGTTACGTTTCCACATCAAAGTAAAATAGAGTCCTTAAAGTCCTTATTTTTTTATTTCATGCCTATTGGTGTTCCAAGAGTACCCTTTCGACTGCCCGGAGAGGCATATTCAACTTGGATTGACATATAGTGCGGCTTGTCAGATATTTTGGGACATATGGGATTTCCCCGTTTGTTATCTTTCCGAGATATCCTATGTTTATTTCACCCTAAAATGTAATTGAATCATCAAAAAATTGAAGCGTGAAGTACAATTAATTAGATCCCTTTTTGTGGGGGGTTCGGATTAATATTATCAATTACAATTCAAATAGTTTATGGTTGACTTGGCTGAACAAATAAAATGAAGTATCCAGGCTCCGCTTAGAAAACACGAGTGGGAAATATATTATAACTGGAATAGTTTACATAGGAGATATCTTAATCAATCGAGTAATATGACGAATATTTGGCATAAGATATTGTCAGAAGATAGGAATGAAATGAATTGAAAAAAAGTAAGGTTGTGTGCAAAAAGAAACGGTAATGGTATTAGGAGCATTTGTCCTATATATGCAAATCCAAATCGGTCGGATCTTTACCCGGAGTAGAGCAGAAACCTAAAAATATTAAGGAGTCCCATTCAGGAACAAGAAAATAGCATCGTGATTTGGATTGAATATCGGTGAAAAGAATACATCAATAATAGGTTAGTTCGATAAGTTTATTTATTTTTTATTCGAATTCTAGGGAAAAAGAAAAACACTCAGACTTTTTGAAATATGCAATAAAAAAGTTCCTTTGTTATGTTAGTAAAGAATCCGCTATGAAAAAAGAACGCGGCGGAAATATACAATACACATTGATTTTTCAAAAATTTTTTGGAACCGTATGCATCAAAAGGTGCATGTATAGTTTCGAAGGGAGACAGTTTAATCCTAATTAACCGACTTTATCGAGAAAGACTCCTTTTTTTAGGCCAGGGGGTTGATAATGAGATCTCGAATCAACTTATTAGTCTTATGATATATCTCAGTATAGAAAATGATACCAAAGATTTTTTTTTTTTTATAAACTCTCCCGGCGGGTGGGTAATACCCGGAGTTGCTATTTATGATACTATGCAATTTGTGCGACCAACGGTACATACAATATGCATGGGATTAGCCGCTTCAATGGGATCTTTTCTCCTGGTAGGCGGGGCTATTACCAAACGTCTAGCATTCCCTCACGCTTGGCGCCAATGAGTTTTTTATGTAAGAGAAAAAAGAAAACTATGCCTTCTCCATATGAAATAGGAATATTAAGTAATAATAGCATGGCACTTCGAATTCGATATGAAATTTTTTTTTTTATTTCAAAACCAAAACATTCGATTATGTATCGAGAGAGTAGTATGAGATTAAAAAATCGTTTCGTTTTTATATATCGGGATTTTGTTTCAGCGGCACAAACTTTTCAACTTTTTTGTTTTCACACAGGGAAGCTATGAACAATTTTTATGTTATGAAAGAGTATTCAAAAATAAAGAGTACGAAAAAAAGAGAATTGATTTTTTTTCTTTTTTATTTGATTGAATCGAAAAGAAACTTTGGGATTGCCGGATTACAGACGCAATAAATATATAAAGCAACGGTGCCATCATATTATGTTTTTTTAGCTATGGAAAAGAAAAGAAAGATGTCAAAATGGCAAATTTACAGATCTAGGTTTGATTGATAGTTTTTTTATCTTTCTTCGATGGAAAGTGAAAAGAAATTACATTGTAGAGCCGTATGCAACGTGCAAAAGATGCCCGTACGGTTGTTCAATTTGCCCTTTTTTATTCGCCTCATCATGAGAAATAGAATAACTTTTTCATCAGGGTAATGATTCATCAACCTGCTAGTTCTTATTTTGAGGCCCAAACAGTAGAATTTGTCCTAGAAGCGGAAGAACTTCTGAAATTGCGTGAAACCCTGACAGAGATTTATGTACAAAGAACAGGCAAACCCTTATGGGTTGTATCAGAAGACATGGAAAGGGATGTGTTTATGTCAGCAACAGAAGCCCAAGCCCACGGAATTGTTGATCTTGTAGCGGATGGCGGATGAATGAAAAGGCCCTGTATTTCACGCAAATATCCTGATTTCTCTTTTTAAATTCTATTAACTAAAAGTCATTCATAATTATCTGGTTAAGATCGATCTAAACCGTTCCATTATGGATATGATTCATCATGCCAACTATTAAACAACTTATTAGAAATACAAGACAGCCAATCAGAAATGTCACAAAATCCCCCGCTCTTCGGGGATGTCCTCAGCGCCGAGGAACATGTACTAGGGTGTATGTGCGACTCGTTCAAATTCTATCAAATCCTATATAGCATAACATAATTGTTTATGTATGTATGAAATTTATGGTTTTATATTAGTGTAAATCTACTCACCTCAATTTACGATAAGAAACAATTCTCTAGTGTTAGCAAATGCTTATTTCATTAAAGCGTAGAAATCCTTATTTTATTTAAACTTATGCTCGCATTCTTGCAAGAACGAACGGACTAACAGGATCAGCTACCCAGCCAACTTTCCAAATTAAATACCGTTACTATATAAAACTATATAAATCGATTTTATTGTGAAAGATCTAGTACTAGATAATTCATAGGTGGAGCGATGGGGAACTGTACAAGTGACCAATAACCATGTTAGTTAAATGAAGGGGGGTGGCTCCGGTGTATAGAGAGGACCTCACCGTTTTATTATTTTATTTAATAAATAACCATAGAAACGATGGAACCTACCATTTCATTTAGTTTATCCATTTATTTATTTCTGACATCTAATACTAATCAAAATTCTTAATTTGGTGTAAAATGCCTAGTATAAAATAAACAAAAATATGGTGGTCGGGAGGGAAGGGTTATAGTAGCAAAAATCGTTGGAATTTTTATTTTATACATTGGAACAATCGTTTTGTTATTAATAGACAAGTAAAATAATAACTAAAATAAAAGAAATTCATTAGTTATTAATTAAAGTTCCATTTAGGCAATGACCAGAATTAGGCGAGGATATATAGCTCGGAGGCGTAGAAAAAAAATTCGTTTATTTGCAGCAAGCTTTCGAGGAGCTCATTCAAGGATTACTCGAACTATTACTCAACAGAAAATAAGAGCTTTGGTTTCGGCTAATCGGGATAGAGATAGACAAAAGAGGGATTTTCGTCGTTTGTGGATCCTTCGGTTAAACGCAGTAATTCGCGGGAATAGGGTATCACATAGTTATAGTAAATTAATATATGATCTGCAGAAGAAGTTGTTTCTTAATCGTAAAATACTGGCGCAAATAGCTATATCAAATAGGAACTGTCTTTATATAATTTTAAATGAGATTATGAAATAAGGAGATTGGAAGAAATGCATCGGAATGATTTAAACGGTGTTCCCCGGAGAATAAACTCCGGGAAAGTGGAGTCGAAAGAAACGAAATTAGGATGATAAAAACAGAGGATTAAAATATAATACTCTAAAATATTCAGAACATGCTCAATAAAAAACATTATTCTGCGTTTGAGTTCGGATTGTAATTTGGATTCAATTGAAGAATAAGTTTATTTTTTTCTGGTTCCAAAGCCAAAGGTTCTAGAAACGGGCTTGGTTCTTTCAAATTGTTTCTCATTATTAAGAAAGGGTAATAAAGATAAAATACGAGCCTGCTTTATAGCACTAGTAATTAATCGTTGTTGTTTCAAGTTCAATTTATTTACTCGTCTAGATAATATTTTTCCCTGTTCACTAATAAATCGATTAATTAAACTCATGTTTCTATAATCAATTTGATCCGCCGAACCAATCGGGGGCAATCGACTATGAAAAAGTCGATTGGATTTCAGAAAGCGTCGTTTGGGTTTATCCATAATTTTTTGATTCCTTATTCCGAAAATTCCGACAGATTGAAATTAATTCCAATTACACAATAGGATTTGTTTCTATTTGTATTTTTTATTTTGTATTATATATAGAAATAGAACATTATATTATATAATGATGATAATAATGTTGACAGGTTTACATATCATATATAAACTAATGTAATCTATTTCTTTACCTCCCCATGAACCGTATGTTTGAAACAACAAGGACAGAATTTTAGTAATTCCAATCGACTGGGCGTATTGTGTCGATTTTTTTGAGTAATATATCTGGAAATACTCGTGGATTCCTTATTAATACTCTTTCGAACACAACTGATACACTCTAAAATAACCGTTACCCGGGCATCTTTACCACTTTTGGCCATGAACCTCCTTTGTTTGGATTTTTGATTTACTCAACTCTTTTAGTTCCAATCCAAAATGAAGAAAGTAACAAAAAAATAGAAATTATTAACTCAAAATTCAATTCTAAAAATAAAGGGAAGAGAAATAATATCTCTTGTCAATAACTAGACTGAAAAAAAGGGAATATCAACGCATCTGGGAAAAATCGATTGATCTCTATCAATAGACCCGCCAAAGATCCAAACCATACAGTACTTAGTATCGGTGCCGTGGAGAGATAAGTTTTTAGATCTCGCATTGAAAATACTCCTTATTTTTTTTTTATTGAAATACATTGTATCTGTATTTAAGGTATATGTAGTTAAGAACCGCTTCTAGTTATAGGTGGAATTCTTGATTAAAATGTACAATCATTCGGTAGATTAACTTTCCTTTTCTTAAAACATAAAAAAAAAAATTCCCTCCTTCCTGAACATTCTGGAAATTGAGTCGTTTTTTTATGGTTGGTTTTATGTTATATAAATGAGACCAAAAAACAGAAAAAATGATGCATATCAATGAAATCAATGAAAGAAATACCGATATGGAAACAAAGATGGGGATTCTATTCTTTACAATGATACTGTAACTCAATTGAAAGGGATGTAGCGCAGTTTGGTAGCGCATTTGTTTTGGGTACAAAATGTCACAGGTTCAAATCCTGTCATCCCTGCCTATTTCTTTTTCTACGAGCAGCAAGGTGGTATACATAAAATTTCGAAATACTAATAAGAGTTTATCATCTTATGATACTATATATCATAGTATATGATGTAGTAGAGTTACAAAAAGAATATCTTTCTTTACATCCCGTACTAAGAAAGCGCTGAAAGCGCTCTTAGTTCAGTTCGGCAGAACGTGGGTCTCCAAAACCTAATGTCGTAGGTTCAAATCCTACAGAGCGTGATTCCATTCTTGTTAGATCAAACTCTACTAAATAACTTCACTAATTGAAACAAACAACAATCTGGAATTTTCACTCCTGCAGATTCAAGTTCAAGAAAGGAGGCACCCAATCGGATTTTAATTAATCAAAGGTCCAACCGATCGCCACGTCTGTATTGTAAATACGCAGTTATGCATAATCCAGCCAAAGTTATAGAAATTAGACCTAACACAATTCCAAATAGAAAAACTTCAATCATTTCAATTTGTTTGATAAGGGGAAACAGGGGGAGTAATAATATATATCTCTAAATATTAATCCGAATTGCCCACGAATCTCAATGACTAAAGGACGGTACAGGGTAAGGAATACCTGGAATCCCACATAACGCTTTATTTTTTTTTGAATTTTTGATTTAATAAATTTCAAATCAAATAAATCGTATTTTGCTCATACCAACAAAAAAAGCGGAAGTTATAGTTAAAGCCGTTAGTAGAAAACCAAAATAACTAGTTACAGTAAGCATAATAGAGGAGAGGGGAAATATGTTCTTTTTATTCTTTTTATACATATTCTTATTCTTATAAAACACTTACTTAAGTTTCTATTTTTGACCTATATTATAATAATAATAACCAAATAACATACCCTTTCTTTTTAATAAATTTTTTAATTAATTAAATTCAGCCAGATATTCATTCAAATAGTATTACTATTTCGAATGACAAGAAAATCATCACATGATGATCACTCAAAAAATAAAATCTTTATTTGGCTGGATTTGTATTATCCTTCCTTTATAGGTTAATTTTACATAGTATAAATTAGAAAGTAAAAAGCCTCATCTTTTTAGTAAGAATCTTTTAAGTTAATCGGATCCAAGAATGCATGTAACATGAATATTGAATTCTTTGAGTCGTTGTTCTCTTTATTTCGTTTATACTATCTATTATTCTTATTTTTTCTATTATTCTTATTTTTTTTTTTATTACTGACCAATTTTCAAAATGAAACGTAAAAAAGATTCCAACAAAAAAATATCTTCTCTTCTACAACTCCAAACAAACGATTTCTAGATTTCAAATCTAATTGAATTGTTTGAATTGTGATAATCTCTTTTATGAATTATTAAAAACCAAACTCACATTTCACTTTATTCTCAGTTTCTAATCTGAATTCAGTAATAAAAAAACATTATTTATTTATTATAGTATAGTACACTACCATTGCATAATTTTTTTGAATGTGTACGATTTTATATCAACAAACAATTTGTTTAAAGAAAAGTCAAAAGAAAGCTCAATAATTTCTTTCGATACTAATCAAAATGGCGTTGCTATGTCATAAGAAAGATAGCTATACTGATTCGGTATATTCTAAAAGCACCCTCGGTACTAGATTGACGATCCCACTTATTGCTAACAATAGTTAGTTACTGCTATCTTTTACGGATACGGAATCGACCCCTTTTGATTATACAAGAATATGAGGAATTCGGTATGTCTGGAAGCACAGGCGAACGTTCTTTTGCTGATATTATTACCAGTATTCGATACTGGGTCATTCATAGCATTACCATACCTTCTCTATTCATCGCAGGTTGGTTATTCGTTAGCACAGGGTT